TAGCAGTTCCAGTGCTACGCCTTCAACCACTCGGCCATCTTTCCTATATAATCCTATTATTGACCAGAAACCGAGTGAATAGTGAGTCCATAGGAAAAAAAGTTTCTTTTCCAATTCCATATTTATAAACAACCTCTCTTATCATCCATCTACCCTATTATAAATTTATGAATCATACCATGAATTTTTCTATGACATTTTATTCAATTGTATAATCATTAGTCATCCTTTTCCTTTTTGGGTCATAACCAAATCTAAATTTATTGAGTTATTGGATTCGAGTTATAAGAATCCATAGTAAAATAAAGTCCTTGGTTATCTAACTTAGATGAAATAGTAATAGTTCCGTGCATTTGTATACTACAAAATTGATATTTTAGAAAATTCAATCTGATTCAAAAGTCTCCCATCTTTCTTTGTCAAAAAAAGGTAAAATTTGAACAGAAGGTACACAAGAATTTTTCTGTTTTTATGTTATTTTGTACTCTACAATTCCTTTTTGTGGGATCATTTTCCCCGAGAGGGTAATGAGAAGAATTATAGAATGGATTACTAATTATGCCTAGATCTCGGATAAATGGAAATTTTATTGATAAGACCTCCTCAATTATAGCTAATATTTTATTACGAATAATTCCGACAACTTCAGGAGAAAAAAAAGCATTTACCTATTATAGAGATGGTGTGATTTGATTTTTTGTTCTTATTTTTTTAGCCCTCAACGAAGTCTTACGAGAAAAAGACGCAGTTCGGAATATAAAGAACCAAATTATTGAAATAAAGTTACGCTTAGTGAAGGTAAAGTTTGGAGATAGAACAATTCCTTCTGTCGTGTATCCTCGATTGATCCAGCCTCAGATACCTTTAGTGTCGATTTTAGTATTAAACGAAAGGTTATACCTATGGGTTCTGTATTGCAGGTCAATCCTACTCCACTAGTACCAATAGGCGGCATAGGGGAAGAAGCACTACACTAGGAATCAACAACACAAAAACTTTGGTAAAAATTACCCTTTTCCTTATCGGTATCGGGGCTAACAAGAATGGTTGGGACAACAAACATCCATCTCGCTCGTACTTTGGATACTCGTATAACCATCAAAGATTGTTGAAGTGACTAATTCCTGGAAATAGTAAGCGTTGAGGACAAAGAAATCGTTGGAGTTACCATTTCTATCTAGTACTAATATGATAGGTCTTAAAAAAACCTCTTTCGGGAAGGCTAGCTAGAGATTTCTTGTAAAAATACCAGCTCCTGTCAGTTCATAATGAGAATAGTGAAATTTAGATTCCATGACTTATTCCCCTTACTACTATGCACAGAAGGGAGGAGCCGTATGAGATGAAAATCTCACGTACGGTTCTGGAGCGGAGATTTTTTGAATAAAATAAATGAACGACCGTAACGGATGTCAGCTCAATCCGAAGGAAATTATGCGGAAGCTTTACAGAATTATTATGAAGCTACGCGATCAGAAATTGATCCCTATGATAGAAGTTATATACTTTATAATATAGGCCTTATACACACAAGCAACGGGGAGCATACAAAGGCTTTGGAATACTATTTCCGGGCATTAGAACGAAACCCATTCTTACCACAAGCTTTTAATAATATGGCCGTGATCTGTCATTACGTGCGACTATCTCCACTATAGAAAGAAAGAAAAAAGATAAAATTAACTAGTCAATACTAGAAAAAAAAGGCTTTCTACATATGCATCGTTCAAAGCAACGATTTTTACCAGCTGTAGCAAGGAAAGAAACCTCATGATAACAAAAAAGGAAATAAATAGATAAAGTCTACATACTATATTCTATGGATAAAGAATCAAATTGATAAAAAAAGCATCGTAAAGATCAATTAGCGAGCTTTTGGGTCGATACAGTTAAAAACTGCTTACTTATGTCATGAAATGATATATAAAGTTAGGAATCAACTTATGTAATAGAGTCGATCCACTAAAGTATTGAGCAGCGGTGTAGCATCAGATCCCAAAGATAGTAAGTTCTTTTTTCTTATGGAAGAAAGTCTTTTTCAAAGATTCTATATAAATTTCATATATGAAACCGAGATAGTTACCTTTCGGAAAATTATAACGATATAGGGGATATCTATGTTTCATTTTTCTTAAGGTGGGAAAAAAGATAAAACTAATTATTGATCACAATTAGAATTTTAAACTTATGTAATTAATTTTTTCTGGTTAACCCAAGAAAAATGGGATTTATTTCTCATAAATAGAATTCAGTTAGTCTAGGGGAATAGGGTAAATATAAGATGATACCGAAAAAAGAATTGATTGCTGAGCCGTATGAGGTAGGAAACTCTCAAGTACGGTTCTAAGGGAAGGAATTGAACCACCTATTCCAACCGCGGAGAACAGGCCATTCTACAGGGTGATTCTGAAATTGCGGAGGCGTGGTTTGATCAAGCTGCTGAGTATTGGAAACAGGCTATAGCGCTTACTCCAGGTAATTATATTGAAGCACATAATTG